CGTGCATTATTAACCATTCAGATTGGAGAGCGGGTACCAATATTTCGGATTGATGTATTTCAGTTAAAATACCTGAAGTAGCAAAGCCTTGGGTAAAAATAGCACTTGGTGCAGTTATTGTGCTTAAATGGTTTTTTTTTTTTTTGAAATACGGAACTATATGAATAACGGAGAAACTCCATGAAAGAAATATTAATGATTCATATAAATTACTTAGGGGGAAATGTCCCGAATAAATCCAACGAGTGACTAATAATCCTGTGATACAGAAAAAAGTAGTTATCATGCCTTTTTCTGATGAATCATATAGTTTTACGATTTCATCGAAAAATAAGGTTATCAAATGAATTGTAATTACAATTGAAACCATCGAAAAAGAAATATGAGTTAATATATGCTCTAAAGTTAAAAATATCATAAAAATCTTGAATCCCTTAATCTTAATTAAGAAATTAAAATTGGGAACTGAATTCATTATATGATCTATTGTATCTCTTCTCGAAGATGGCATGCCGCTACTCGGACTCGAACCGAGATGCTTTAGCACTGCTTCCTAAGAGCAGCGTGTCTACCGATTTCACCATAGCGGCTTGCTCGAACTCATAATAGCCTATTCATATTCAATCGTCGAGATTGGAGGAGTAAATTCAATGCAATGTTTTTTAGGAAAGATTTAAACTGATAAATCCAAATTCATTCAAATAGGGATTTGAAGGTTCATTATTTTCATTTAGGGTGTCAGTTTATTAAATTAATTTAAGACTTTCGTGTAGGTTATGCTTTCCTGAGATTGAACTCTTGTAACTAGATAATTCTACCGCGATCGAACTCAAAAAAATGCATTTTTACAAAATAGACCCCATTTTGTTTGAATTATTTTAAAATGACACATTTTTCGTACACAATATCCTAACTAAGCTAACGGCTTTTTTGATTGGGTTGAAAGCGAAAGATATATGGGAGATCTATCTAATAATTTAGAGAAAGGAAATTAAGAAGTCCGAAAGTTACACAAAAAGTTTTAAAAATGGAATCAATTAGTATCAACAATTCATTAATTTTAACTTAGCTAAAGATTTTCTATTTGCTCTTCTATAGATATGATATAGAGAGAAAAAAGAATTTTCTTATTTATTATTGGAATTGTAACAAATAGTTCGATGGGGAAAATAAAACTCCCCACCTTGGAAATGAAAAAACATACTAAAAGAGGGTTAAAACCTCCTGTCTTTATTCTTTTTTCAAACAAAAAAAGTATTAGTTGTAGAATTCATTAAACAGAAGAATTCTTATTCCACATATCATAGGAGAAAAGAAAGGTCCATTTCATATTGATTAGCCCAACAATAATAACAATAGGTAATGTAAATTGTTCATTTTTAATTATGAAATGGACCTTTTTTTCGAGTCAAATCAATTCAGATTATTCCAACGTTTTATTACTTATTTGTTTGTCGCACAAAAAAACTTTTTGAATTTCCGGTCAAAAGAGATTTCCCTAACGAAAAAGCTTTTAACGCTGCCCAATATCCCTTCCGTTTCCAAATATTTTTACGAATACGCTTTTTTGATATAGAAGTACGTTTTTTTGGAACTGCCATTTAAAAATGAAGAGGTTACTCATTATTATAGTTGGATGTGAAAGACATCTATTGTTCAAAACGAATTGTTCTTTTTATTCTCTAGATAATATTATTTTCATATAAATGTAGATAGGTGAAAGATATGTGAAAATTGCATAAAATATTACTAGAAGAAGAGGATATATGATTTTTTTTTCAAAAAGAAAATGGTTTTTCTAGTCCATACAATATTCGTAAGAAAGAAAAATTTGTATTGATTGATATTGATACTTTTATTTCTCTTTCTTATTCAAATCTATAGAATATGCCGTGCCCTAGCAATTAAATTGGTTGAACTCTATAACATAAAGAATCAAAAAGACCCTACATTTCTATTTCTGCCTATTTTCGTCGTTCTACATTTAATTTACATGTACTAAAATACATCGAAAGGGTTAAGAACCCCACCCTTGTTGCTTACTGAAAAACTTTAATCTTTAATATTTTTTATTTTATTAGACTGGAAATAAATCAATCAATTCCATAATGAACTAGTTCATTATTTTGAATAAACTAACTAAAATAGCGAGTTCTTATTTCATTAGGCCAGGTTAGTGATCTTAGTTAATCTAATCCTATGATTCATATTAGTATTTTTAGTGTAATTCTTTATACTTGCTCTATGACTAGAAATTTTTTAATAATCATTGAATTTTTCATTTTCGGTATCTTCATAAATATATTAGTGACTAACTAAGTATTCACGTTTTACGAGTACTTTAGTTATATCATTTGACCAATTGTAACTTCTTGATTTGAATAGTTGAAGTATTTAAGAAAGACTCACAATAAACAATAAGTAAGAATATAAAATTAGAAAATTCTATTTAAGTTAGTACATATCTTGATTTTTTTATTGACTCCTTTCAAAAGAGATA